GTCATCATTCCCTTTGGTTTGCAAAACCAAAAAATTATTCTGAGGACCTACAAGAAGATCAAAAAATAAGAGACTTTATTAAAAATTATATTCAAAAGAATATGAAAATATCCTCCGGCGCCGAGGGAATTGCGCATATTGAGATTCAAAAAAGAATCGATTTGATCCAGGTCATAATCTTTATGGGATTCCCAAAGTTATTAATAGAAAGTAGACCGCGAGGGGTCGAAGAATTACAGATGAATCTACAAAAAAAATTTCATTATGTGAATCGAAAACTTAACATTGCTATCACAAGAATTGCAAAACCTTACGGAAACCCTAATATTCTTGCAGAATTTATAGCCGGACAATTAAAAAATAGAGTTTCATTTCGAAAAGCAATAAAAAAGGCTATTGAATTAACTGAACAAGCGGATACAAAAGGAATTCAAGTACAAATTGCAGGGCGTATCGACGGAAAAGAAATTGCCCGTGTCGAATGGATCAGAGAGGGCAGGGTTCCCCTACAAACCATTCGAGCTAAAATAGATTATTGTTCCTATACAGTTCGGACTATCTATGGGGTTTTGGGCATCAAAATTTGGATTTTTATAGACAAGGAAGAGGAATAAGAAAACTTTCATTGTTTTTTCCTTCTATCTATTGATAGAAGGAAAAAGGGAGAAACTCGTTCATTCTTTTTCCTACCAATCAAACTAATTCTTAATTCTATAGGGTTGAATAAAATAAAAATTCAATTGACCTTTTGATATAATTGCTATGCTTAGTGTGTGACTCGTTGGTTTTTTTTTAGGGTTAGAGTTACAAAAGACCGACCCGATAGTATGAAAACCAATTCATCACTTCATATTATCTGGATCTAAAGAACCAGTCAAGATATGTTAAATAAGTCATATCTTTGTAGCAACTGAAATAATTAAACTTTTTTAAAGCAAAATTACAGAAGAAAGGTGTGGATAAATGGAAGGATGAGAGAAAGAGAGAAAAGAATATCAATGATATAGAATTCTAATATGGAAGGTCTGTGGGTTATCTCATAAAAGACAATGTAATAAAGCATCAATACTAATTGATTCATACATAATGAAATATTCAAGGAATTTCTGATAGAAGAGAAGAAAAAACTCAAGAGCTTCGAGTCAATAAAGACTAAGAAGGTTGACTCAAGAATAAATTGAATTATGAGCTCCGTTGTAGAATTCTGACCTAATCATTTAGTACGAAGTGGTGGAAACGAAGGAACCTGTGAATGCAAAAGATTTTATTAAACAAATGAATCTTAATAATTCACTAGTTAGGATGGCGAAATGAACCGGAAATTAATTCATCTATTCGGAAAAGTGACGAACAAGTGCTAGGACTAAAATAGAGATTGCAAGAGTCAATATTCGCCCGCGAAAACTTTCTTTTTTGAATTGGTAAACTCGGATAAAGGACAAAAGAGAATTTTGAATCCTTTTATTCGCGAGGAGCTGGATGAGAAGAAACTCTCACGTCCAGCTCTGTAGTAGAGATGAAATTCCGAAACAACCATCAACTATAACCCCAAAAGAACTAAATTCCGTAAACAACATAGAGGAAGAATGAAAGGAATATCTTATCGAGGTAATCATATTTGTTTCGGTAAATATGCTCTTCAAGCACTTGAACCCGCTTGGATCACATCGAGACAAATCGAAGCAGGTCGCCGAGCAATGACACGAAATGCACGCCGTGGTGGAAAAATATGGGTCCGGCTGTTTCCAGATAAACCAGTTACAGTAAGACCTGCTGAAACACGTATGGGCTCAGGGAAAGGATCCCCTGAATATTGGGTAGCTGTTGTTAAACCGGGGCGAATACTATATGAAATGGGTGGAGTAACCGAAAATATAGCTAAAAGGGCTATTTTAATAGCAGCATCCAAAATGCCTATACGAACTCAATTTATTATTTCTGGATAAAAATGTAGAACCGACAGAAATGAGTCTTGGGGATGAAACAAAATCGCAGGTTTCTTTTTTTAGACTTAGACAAACAATATTTCTTTTATTTTTTTTTATCCTTTGCATTGGAAGAATAGACTCAAAAATTTATATGATTCAACCTCAGACCTATTTAAATGTAGCAGATAACAGCGGGGCTCGAAAATTGATGTGTATTCGAATCATAGGAGCTAGTAATCGCCGATATGCTCATATTGGTGACGTTATTGTTGCTGTGATCAAAGAAGCAGTACCAAATATGCCCCTAGAAAAATCAGAAGTAGTCAGAGCTGTAATTGTTCGTACCTGTAAAGAACTTAAACGTGACAGCGGTATGATAATACGATATGATGACAATGCTGCAGTTGTAATTGATCAAGAAGGAAACCCAAAAGGAACTCGCATTTTTGGGGCAATCCCCCGTGAATTGAGACAATTAAATTTTACTAAAATAGTTTCATTAGCTCCCGAAGTATTATAAAATAAAAGGAGATCTGATATTTTTGGGGTATTTGAAAAGAAATAGTTTAAGAACTAGATTAATTCGTAGCTTGTGTTTCGCGTATATACCTTAAAATTTTTATATTCATAAACCAATAAAAAAACATGTTAATTATATCCAATTTTGAGACACCAAAAGTTTGAGTTCATCATGGGTAGAGACACTATTGCTGAGATAATAACCTCTATACGAAATGCTGATATGGATAGAAAAAGAGTTGTTCGCATAGCATCTACTAATATTACCGAAAATATTGTTAAAATGCTTTTCCGAGAAGGTTTTATCGAAAACGTCAGAAAACATCGAGAAAAAAACCAAAATTTTTTAGTTTTAACCCTGCGACATAGCAGGAATAGGAAAAAACCCTATAGGAATTTGTTAAATTTAAAACGGATCAGCCGACCCGGTCTACGAATTTATTCTAACTCTCAACGAATTCCTAGAATTTTAGGTGGGATAGGGATTGTAATTCTTTCTACTTCTCGGGGTATAATGACAGATCGGGAGGCTCGACTAGAAGGAATCGGCGGAGAAATTTTATGTTATATATGGTAATCCATTTAATATCCAAATGAAATCCGAAACCTCTTCCTATTTGTAAAAAAAAAAAGATAAGGGGGTGAGTTGTCTAATATCGTTTCTCCTCCATTAGTTGATACCTCAAGGAGGCTTTACCTGGAATGAAAGAACAAAAATGGATTCATGAAGGTTTAATTACTGAATCGCTTCCCAATGGCATGTTCCGGGTTCGTTTAGATAATGAGGATCTGATTCTAGGTTATGTTTCGGGAAAGATCCGGCGTAGTTTTATACGGATACTTCCCGGAGATAAAGTCAAAATTGAAGTAAGTCGTTATGATTCAACCAGAGGACGTATAATTTATCGACTCCGAAACAAAGATTTAAAGGATTAGATGATTTTTATTCAATACGATTCAAGATAAAAAATTCCAAGAAACCTATTTTCTACCGAGAAGTAGATTCAGAATTAAGATAAGGAATGACAAATATGAAAATAAGAGCTTCCGTTCGTAAAATTTGTGAAAAATGTCGACTAATCCGTAGACGGGGGCGCATTAGAGTAATTTGTGCCAATCCGAGACATAAACAAAGACAAGGATAAAGGGATAATCAGACTCACTAAAGGACTCAGCGTACAAATACAAATAAAGAATCTGTTTTGACATGAAATGGATATATCCATAAATTTCTGACTCATATTTATGAGATGATACAATATGGCAAAAGGTATACCGAGAACTGGTTTACGTAGAAATGTACGTATTGGTGCACGTAAAAGTGCACGTAAAATACCAAAGGGAGTTATTCATGTTCAAGCAAGTTTCAATAATACCATTGTTACAGTTACAGATGTACGAGGTCGGGTGGTTTCCTGGTCCTCGGCCGGTACTTGTGGATTCAAGGGTACAAGAAGAGGGACACCCTTTGCCGCTCAAACTGCAGCATCAGTTGCTATTCGTACAGTAGTAGATCAAGGTATGCAACGAGCAGAAGTCATGATAAAAGGTCCCGGTCTCGGAAGAGACGCCGCATTACGAGCTATTCGTAGAAGTGGTATACTATTAACTTTTGTACGGGATGTAACCCCTATGCCACATAATGGCTGTAGACCTCCGAAAAAAAGACGTGTATAGAAATAAACAGTGAAGAAATTTCAAGAGAAACAAGAGAAATAAATAATTCAATCAAAAAAAATATTATTACTATGGTTCGAGAGAAAGTAACAGTATCTACTCGGACACTACAGTGGAAGTGTGTTGAATCAAGAACAGACAGTAAACGCCTTTATTATGGTCGATTTATTCTGTCTCCACTTATGAAAGGACAAGCCGACACAATAGGCATTGCGATGCGAAGAGCTTTGCTTGGAGAAATAGAAGGAACATGTATCACACGTGTAAAATCTGAGAACGTCTCCCACGAATATTCTACTATAACGGGTATTCAAGAATCGGCCCACGAAATTATAATGAATTTGAAAGAAATTGTATTGAGAAGTAATCTATATGGAACTTGTGACGCGTCTATTTGTGTTAGAGGTCCTGGATATGTAACTGCTCGAGATATCATCTTACCACCTTATGTAGAAATTGTCGACAATACACAACATATAGCTAGCTTGACAGAAGCAATAAATTTACGTATTGGATTAGAAATTGAAAGAAATCGCGGATATCTTATAAAGATGCCACATAACTTTCAAGATGGAAATTATCCTGTAGATGCTGTATTCATGCCTGTTCGAAACGTGAATCATAGTATTCATTCCTATGGAAATGGGAATGGGAATGAAAAACAAGAGATACTCTTTCTCGAAATATGGACAAATGGCAGTTTAACTCCGAAAGAAGCACTTCATGAAGCCTCCCGGAATTTGATTGATTTATTTATTCCCTTTTTATATAAGGAAGAAGAAAACTTACTTTTAAAGGACAATCAACATATGGTTCCTTTATCCCCCTTTACTTTTCACAATAAATTGGATAAAGTCGGAAAAAACAAAATAGCAT